GGAAAGACTCCATGAAAGGAAGATTAACGATTCATATAAATCACTTAGTGGAAAATGTCCCGAATAAACCCAACGAGTAACTAATAATCCTGTTATACAGAAAAAAGTAATTATCATGCCCTTTTCGGATGAATCATATAGGTTTACGATTTTATCGACTAAAAAGGTTATAAAATGAATTGTAATTACAATTGAAACGATCGAAAAAGAAATATGAGTTAATATATGCTCTAAGGTTGAAAATATCATAAAAATTTTTTAAAAGAGGAGTCCCTTAATTATACAAAGGGAAATCGGGAATTGAATTCATTATAGGATCTATTTACTTTTTTTAGGAGATGACATGCCGCCACTCGGACTCGAACCGAGATGCTCTAGCACTGCTTCCTAAGAGCAGCGTGTCTACCAATTTCACCATAGCGGCTTGTCTTGAACTTATAATAGCCTATGAATAAGCAATCGTCTAGATTTGAGAATTCAATTGGGTGCAATATTTTTTAGGAAAGCTTCAAATTCATGAATAAAAGTTGGTTCAAATAGGTATTTGAAGGTTCATTATTTTAGGTTAGGGTCTTAGTTTTATTGTGTATTTTATACTCTCCTCAACTTGAACTCTTCTAAAACTATATAGTCCTACTATGAATTAAGAGATAGAACCCCCCCCCACAAAAATGTTTGTTTTAATGAATTGTTTTTGATTTATTTGATTTCAAAAATCAAAATCAAAAAATCCATTTCCTCAATGAACAAAAAAAAAACAAAAAGAACCTGTTTTGGATTATTCAAAATTGACACAGATTTATCCAAAATAGCCTCGCTAAGTGTTTGTGAGTGGCTTGATGGCGAGAGATATATGGGGTCTTATATAGGAATTCAGAGAAAATACAAAAGGAAGAAAGTTCCACAAAGAGGTTTAGAATTTTAATCAATTAGTTTCAATGATTTTAGTAACGAAAGATTTTCTGTCCGCCCTTTTATAGATTATAGAGAAAAAGCGGATCTATAGAAAAAAGAAAACCTTATATTCTTGTAACAAATAGGTCGATGGGGAAAATAATAATCCCTGCCTTGGAAATGAGAAAATAGACTAAAAAGCAAATGGAGTATCTTGTGTTTTTTGTCAAGAAAAAAAAGTATTTTTTTTTTTCGAATTCGGTATGGTAAACAGAAAAATTCTTATTTTACATATTCTAAGAGCGGAACGATTTCCATTCCCTGTTGAGTTAATCAATAGGAATGGAAATCGGGAATTTCATTTTCGAAACGAAATGACTCGGTTTTTGAGTCAGGCCAATTCCGATTATTCCAACGTGTTATGTTTTATTACTTATTTTATTTGTTTGTTGCACAAAAAAACTTTTTGAATTCCCAGTAGAAAGAGATTTCCCTAAGGAAAACGCTTTTAACGCTGCCCAATACCCCTTCCCTTTCCAAAAATTTTTACGAATACGCTTTTTTGATGCAGAAGTACGTTTTTTTGGAACTGCCATTTAAATAAAAATTAAGAGATTACTCATTGGTATAGCTGGATGTGAAAGACATCTATTGTTCAAAATCAATTTTCGCTTTCTAATTTATTATGTATTTCTTTTCTAGATAATATTTTTGATTCGAAAAATAAAAAAGAATAGATAAGATGGGTGCAAGATATGGGAAAATGGCATAAACTATTACTGAAAATAGTAAAAAGAAGAATATTCTTTTTTTTTTAGTAACTTGTTAAACTCGGGAAAAATATGCCTAATTTGACTCGAATTTGAAAGTTAGAAGGAGACTAGTAATTAATCTCTATGATTTGACCAATTATAACTTCTTGATTTGAATATTTGAAGTATTTAGCAGAAACTCAGAAAGAATAAGTAAAAAGAAATAAAAATTCAAAAATTCTATTTAAGTTGGTTTAAGTTAGTGCATATCTTCATTTTTTTATTGACTCCTTTCAAAAGAGGTAAGATCCGGTGAATCGGAACCAATTAATATTAATTAAGAATTAAAAAACTTTTTTTATGGAACAGACATATCAATATGCGTGGATCATACCTTTCCTTCCACTTCCAGTTCCTATGTTAATAGGAGTGGGACTTCTTCTTTTTCCGAGAGCAACAAAAAATCTTCGTCGTATGTGGGCTTTTCCGAGTATTTTATTGTTAAGTATAGTCATGATTTTTTCAACTAATCTGTCTATTCAGCAAATAAATAGCAGTTTTATCTATCAATATGTATGGTCTTGGACCCTCGATAATGATTTTTCTTTAGAATTCGGCTACTTGATCGATCCACTTACTTCTATTATGTTAATGTTAATCACTACTGTTGGAATTATGGTTCTTATTTATAGTGATAATTATATGGCTCACGATCAAGGATACTTGCGATTTTTTGCTTATATGAGTTTTTTCAGTACTTCCATGTTGGGGTTAGTTACTAGTTCGAATTTGATACAAATTTATATTTTTTGGGAATTGGTTGGAATGTGTTCCTATCTATTAATAGGGTTTTG